GTGAGATATAAAAACGAATACTTATAACAGGAAAATGCAAATATAAATTATTATTACGAGAAATTCTCGTAATAATAATTTATATTCATAGAGCAGAGCAAGGATACAAAATTACACTAAAAAGAGTACTTGATGCTGATATGAATTATAGGATTAACTAAGGTCATAGGTCTAATGAAATAAAAACTCTTGATTTTAGTTAGTTTCTTTCAACTCATTAACTAATTCATTATGGGATTTATTATTTTCCATTTCAATCAAAACGATTTCTTAGTAAACGTTAGAATATTATAGATCTAAAATGAATTTTTTTTATCGAGAAAGGCTAAAAAACGACTGAGATATTTTTTTATCAAACCACCTATCCTTTAACAGATTTATTAGTAATCTCATTCGAATTTTAAAATTGAATTTAGGTGTATTCCTTTCTCGAGTTTGACTAAAAAAAGACTCAAGTTTTTTATTTTATTAGATTAGGCAAAAGTTTACAAACCTTTGAGGGATTTTATTAAATATAAATAAAGTATAGATAAATGTAAATTAAAGTATAGAATGACGAAAATCAAGGTCTTTTAGGTTCTTTCTTTATTTTATTAAATCATTGATTTCTATGACCTAGCAGATTCTAAAGATAAAAATTTGAGAGATAAAGAACGAGAACTAAGAGTTCCAAACCAAAAATTTTTGATTTTAGAATATTGTATGGAATCAAAATTTTGTTATTTCGAGTAATTTTTGATCCCATTTTCACGGATCTTTCACACATCTATATTTCTTTTTTATGAAGAGAATATTATTTCTAGAAAAAATAGATAATGAAAAATAAATAATAATTTGTTTTGAACAATAGATGTCTTTCACATCCAACTATAACAATGATTTTAAAATGGCAGTTCCAAAAAAACGTACTTCTATATCAAAAAAGCGTATTCGTAAAAATATTTGGAAAAGGAAAGGATATTGGGCGGCGTTAAAAGCTTTGTCATTAGGGAAATCTCTTTCTACCGGGAATTCAAAAAGTTTTTTTGTACGACAAACAAATAAGTCCTAAACTATTGGAATAATTGGAATGGATTTGACTCAAAAATTGGCTCAATAATTTGTTAATAAAAAATTCACAATTTGGCAGTCCCTATTCTAATCAATATGAAATAGACCAGGTTTCCATCTTATAAGATGTCTAAAAAAAAGAATTCTTCTGTTTGCTGAATTCTAAAAAAAAGCAGAATAAAGAAAAAAATAAAAGATTTTTTATTTCTTTGTAGTAGATTTTCACTAAGATTTTTGTGGTGGGGAGTCTTATTTTCCCCATCGACCTTTCCAAAAATGAAAAATTTTTCTCTTTCTCGAGAAGGGCAGATATAATATTTTTAGTTCAAATAAATGGATTGTTGAAACTAATGGATTCCATGTTAAAAAATTTTGGATAACTTTCTGATTAATTTATAATTTTTAGTAATTACTATATGGAATGTATTTACCATATATCTCCAATTTTGAGCCCAATCAATAAAAGAACTTCATTGTTGAGATATTATGTACAACTAATGTGTCAATTTGGAGTAATCCAAAATAACCATATTTTGGATTCATTGAGAAAAATTATTTTTTGTTTGAAATTTATGAAATCAGATAAACGAGAAATAATGAAGTATCAATAAAAGTAAAAAAAAATGAAAACAGTTTTTTTTATTTTAGCGAGAGAATTCTCTACTTGCAAAAGTTGGATTTTAGAATAGGATAAACTACGTCAAAGCCCTAAGATAAAAGAGAAATAAACAGATAAAAGAGAAATAAACCAGACACCCTAAAAAGAAATGAAACTAATGAACCTTCAAATTGACTTTTGAACTCATTTTTTTTTATCAATTTGAATCTTTACTAAAAAACTTATTTGATTGAATTGACTTGTTCAATCTCGACGATTGAATATAAATAGGCTATTATTAGTTCGAGCAAGCCGCTATGGTGAAATCGGTAGACACGCTGCTCTTAGGAAGCAGTGCTAGAGCATCTCGGTTCGAGTCCGAGTGGCGGCATGCCATCTTCTAAAACAGACCCAATAGATCCTATAATAAAAATAAATGAAATTCCCGATTTATAATTCTTAATTAATATTAATTTAGGGGATTCCCTCCCTTTTTTCATTTTTATGATATTTTCAACTTTAGAGCATATATTCACTCATATTTCCTTTTCGATTGTTTCAATTGTAATTACAATTAATTTGATAACCTTATTGGGCAATGAAATCATAAAACCATATGATTCGTCAGAAAAGGGGATGATAGTTACTTTTTTATGTCTAACAGGATTATTAATCACTCGTTGGATTTATTCGGGCCATTTCCCACTAAGTGATTTATATGAATCATTAATCTTTCTTTCATGGAGTTTCTCCCTTATTCATATAGTCCCTTATTTCAAAATAAGAAAAAATTATTTAACCACAATAACTGCCTCAAGTACTATTTTTACCCAAGGCTTTGCTACTTCGGGT